TTTTAATTATTTATTATTATATGAAAATTTATTAAAAACGGTTTAAATAAATTTTTTATTAATAAATTATTTTATTATTATTATTATTAATATTAAAAATTTAATATATTATTATATATATATATATATTCAAGTTATTATTTAATTAATATTAATTATATATATATAATATAATTTATTAAATTATAAAAATTTAAATAGCCATTTCCATCTTTACATTCAATATTATAAAAAAAAAGGAAAAGAAATTATTAATTGTTTATTAATTTATATTAAATATTTTAATATATAAAAAAAAAAAAAAAAATTCTATGTGTAAAAATTTACAAATAAATAAATTTTTTATGGTTTATAAAATTTATTTTAAGTTTATTTTACATATAAATTTTAGTGTTAACTATTAATTATTTAAATAATATTTAATATTTAGGTAGTAATTAATATTAAAAATTTAAGAAATTAAGATTTAGTAATATAAAAAATAATAACTAATTTTGTGCCAGCAGTTGCGGTTATACAAAAATTATTATAAATTTTTTTAGTAATTAATGAATATTTATAAATTATAATTAAAAATTAAATTTATAAGGTGAAATTTTAATTTTATAATAAATTATTTTATAATTATGATTTAATAAATTTTATAAAAAACTAGGATTAGATACCCTATTATAAAAATTTAAATTAATAATACTTAAATAGTAGGTAATAATTTATTGAAACTTAAATAATTTGGCGGTATTTTAGTTTATTTAGAGGAATCTGTTTATTAATTGATAATCCACGAATAAATTTACTTAATTTAATATTTTGTATATCGTTGTTATAAAAATATTTTTTTATAAAAATAATATTTTAATTTTTTTTAAGAAGTTAAATCAGATCAAGATGCAGATTATAATTAAGAATATAATGGATTACAATAAATTTATTTAATTGGATTTTAATTTGGAATAATTAATTGAAATTGGATTTAAAAGTAATTTTATTTAAATTATTAAAATGATTTAATATTAAAATATGTACATATTGCCCGTCGCTTTCATTAATAAATTGAAATAAGTCGTAACAAAGTAGAGGTACTGGAAAGTGTTTCTAGAAAGATCAAATTAGAGCTTGAAATAAGTATTTCATTTACATTGAAATGATATTATAGATATTATATAATTAGTTTGAGGGGTAAAAATTAATAAATATAAAATTAATAAAATAAATTTTAATATAAAAATATTTAATGGGGGTTAAAGTATTTTTAATAGAAAAAATTTAAAATTTTATAGAAAATCAGTATTGTGTAAGAAATTTGAAATAATTTTGAAAAAAAAATTATATAAAAGTAAATTTAATTTATTGTATCTTGTGTATCAGAGTTTATTAAAAATTATTTATAAATTAAATTTCTCGAATTTAAAAGAGTTAATTAATTAAAAAATTTATTGTTTCATAAATATTTTAAATAATTAATTTGAAATGAAATGTTATTCGTTTTTAAATATATCTAGTTTTTTTAAAAAAAAATTTAATTTTGAATTAAATTTTAAAATTAAATAAATATTTATTTAATTTTAAAATTTAATTAAATATTTTAAGGGATAAGCTTTAAATTAAATTTTTATAATAAATTAAAATTATTTTGAAAATTTTATAATTTATATTGTTAATAAAATTTAATTTATTATAAATAATTTCAATAAAATTAAAATTTAATTTAAAAATTTAATTTTTTATAAAAAAAAAATAATAAATTATTTCATATTGGTTATAATGATAAAATTAGTATTTAAAATTTATTTATTTGTAAATTTTTATTTTATAATAATTATAAAAAAGGAATTCGACAAATATTATATTCACCTGTTTATCAAAAACATGTCTTTTTGTTAATAATATAAAGTCTAATCTGCCCACTGATTTATATTAAAGGGCTGCAGTATATTGACTGTACAAAGGTAGCATAATCATTAGTCTCTTAATTGGTGACTTGTATGAAAGATTGGATGAAATATAAATTGTCTCTATTATATATTAATGAATTTAATTTTTTAATTAAAAAGTTAAAATTTTTTAAAAAGACGAGAAGACCCTATAGAGTTTTATATTTTATTTTATTTAATTTATATTTTTAAGTAATAATTTAAATAAAATAAATTATTTTATTGGGGTGATGAAAAAATTTAATTAACTTTTTTTTATATTAAACATTGATAATTGAATTATTGATCCAATATTATTGATTATAAGAAAAAATTACCTTAGGGATAACAGCGTAATTTTTTTTTTTAGTTCAAATAAGAAAAAGAGTTTGCGACCTCGATGTTGGATTAAGATAAAATTTAAATGCAAAAGTTTAAAATTTTGATCTGTTCGATCATTAAAATCTTACATGATCTGAGTTCAAACCGGTGTAAGCCAGGTTGGTTTCTATCTTTTGAAAATTTTAATATTTTAGTACGAAAGGATCAAATATTATAATTAAATTAATTTATTTGAATTTTATTAAGTTATAAATTATATTTATAACTATTTTGGCAGAAAAATGTAATGGTTTTAGAAATCATTAATATATAATTAATTTATATATATAGTAAATGATATTAATTGATTTATTAATAATTTTAGTTGGTTTATTAATTTTAATTTTAGGGGTATTAATTGGGGTTGCTTTTTTAGTATTATTAGAGCGTAAAGTTTTAGGTTATATTCAGATTCGAAAGGGTCCTAATAAAGTTGGGGTTATTGGGATTTTACAACCTTTTTCTGATGCTATTAAGTTATTTACTAAGGAAACTATTTATCCTAATTTTTCTAACTATATTTCTTATTATTTTTCTCCAGTAATTAGATTTATTTTATCTTTATTTATTTGAATATTAATTCCTTATTATTTTAATATAATTAGATTTAATTTAGGTATTTTATTTTTTTTATGTTGTACTAGTATGGGTGTGTATACTGTTATAATTGCTGGTTGGTCTTCTAATTCAAATTATGCTTTATTAGGGGGTTTACGTGCAGTAGCTCAAACTATTTCTTATGAAGTAAGAATAGCTTTAATTTTAATATCTAGAATTATTATAATTTTAGATTTTAATTTAATGATATTTTATTATTATCAAAAGTTAATTTGAATAATATTTTTTATAATTCCTTTAATAATGATATGGATTTCTTCTATATTAGCTGAGACTAATCGAACTCCTTTTGATTTTGCAGAGGGGGAAAGAGAATTAGTATCTGGATTTAATATTGAATATAGAAGAGGAGGATTTGCTTTAATTTTTTTAGCTGAGTATTCAAGAATTTTATTTATAAGTTTTTTATTTGTTATTATTTATATGGGGGGTTATGATTTAAGAGGTTTTTTTTATTTAAAGTTAAGATTAATTTCTTTTTTATTTATTTGAGTTCGAGGTACTTTACCTCGTTATCGTTATGATAAATTAATATATTTAGCTTGAAAAAGATATTTACCTATTTCTTTAAATTTTTTATTATTTTTTTTAGGGGTTAAATTTTTAATTTAATGATTATTTTTAGTATTTAAATTAATAGAATATTAAAATTCTTTCTTAAGTTTTCAAAACAAATGCTTTACAAGCTCATTAATTATTTAAAATAAATTTAATTAATTAATTGAGAAAATTATTTTATCTCAATAATTTCTTATTAAAGGATTTATAAAAAAATAACTAAAATAAGAAATTGTTAAAATTTGTCCTGTAATAATAAATGGTTCTTCTACAGGTCGGGCTCCAATTCATGTTAATAAAATTACTATAATAATAAAAAATCAAAATAATATTTGATTAATAGGATAAAATTGTATTCCTTGAATTTTTTTATTAAAAGTGAAAGGTAGAATAATAAAAATTAAAATAGATATTACTAAAGCAATAACACCTCCTAATTTATTAGGAATTGATCGTAAAATTGCATAAGCAAATAAAAAATATCATTCAGGTTGAATATGGATTGGTGTAACTAATGGGTTAGCAGGAATAAAATTATCAGGATCTCCTAATAAATATGGATTGATTAAAGTTAATATGGTTAATATAAAGACTAGAATAATAAATCCAATTAAATCCTTAAATGTAAAGAATGGATGGAAAGGAATTTTATCTAAATTTCTGTTAATTCCTAAAGGATTATTAGATCCTGTTTGATGTAAGAATAATAAGTGAATTATAGTTAATATTAGGATAATAAATGGTAATAAAAAGTGAAAAGTATAAAAACGTGTTAAAGTAGCATTATCTACTGCAAATCCCCCTCAAATTCAATTTACTAGTATATTTCCTAAATACGGGATTGCTGATAATAAGTTGGTAATTACTGTTGCTCCTCAAAATGATATTTGTCCTCATGGTAAAACATAACCTATGAATGCTGTTGCTATTAATATAAATAAAATTATAATTCCTACAAATCAAGTATATTTTAAATTAAATGATTCATAATAAATTCCTCGGCCTATATGAATATAAATACAAATAAAAAAAAATGATGCTCCATTAGCATGAAGAGTTCGAATTAATCAACCATAATTAACATTACGACAAATATAATTTACACTATAAAAAGCTAATTCAATATTAGCGGTATAATATATTGTTAAAAATAATCCTGTTAAAATTTGTATAATTAAGCATAAAGCAAGTAAAGATCCAAAATTTCATAATCTTGAAATATTAGAAGGAGTAGGTAAATCTACTAAAGAATTATTAATAATTTTAATAATAGGGTGATTTTTTCGAATCGGTTTATATATATTTATCATTAATTATAAAATATTCGTAATGGACCATAAAAAATATTAGTAATTTTTACAATTGCAATTAATGTGATAAATAAATAAATAATTAATAATAATATTAATTTTGATGAAAAATTATTATATAATTTATTTAAATTAATATTATTTTCATTATTGAAGAATATAATATTAATGAAATTATTTATTTCTAAATTATTATTAAGATTTATTCAATTTAAATTTTTATAAAATAAAAATTGAATTATAAATAAAAATATTATGAATAAAAAAGAAATAATTTTTATATTATTTGTTAAATAAAAGATTTCATTTGATGCAATTCTTGATATATAAATAAATAATACTAATAATCCTCCCAGGAAAGTTAAAAAAAGAATGTAGGAGAATCAATATGTTTTAATAAAAATACCAGATAATATGCATGTTAATATAGTTTGAATTAAAATTATTAGTCCTATGGATAAAGGATGGTTTAAAAAATATATTATAATTGATAATATAATTATAATTAAAGAGATAATTAGTTTTATCATTATACAAAGAATAGTTTATAAAAATAATAATTTTGGGGATTATAGATAAAGAAAAATCTTTTTCTTTGAGTTTTTAAAGATAGTTTCTTAATTTTGGTTTACAAGACCAATGTTTTTTTTAAACTATAAAAACTTATTAATGATAGTTATAAATATATGAATTATTGTTATTATTATATTTTTTATTGGTAATTTAATTTTTATTTCAAAAAATAAACATTTATTAATTATTTTATTAAGTTTAGAGTTTATTGTATTAAGAATTTTTTTTTTTTTTTTAATATTTTTAATAATAATTGATTATGATATATATATATTAATAGTATTTTTAGTATTTTCAGTTTGTGAAGGTTCTTTAGGTTTATCAATTTTAGTTTCTATAATTCGTACTCATGGTAATGATTATTTTCAAAGATTTAATTTATTATAATTTTTAATTAAAATATATGATAAAATTTTTATTTTATATAATTTTTATAATTCCTTTATGTTTTAAAAAAAATATATTTTGAATGGTTCAAATATTATTATTATTATTAATATTTATAATAATATTAGTTTCAATTAATTTTATAAATTTTAATAATTTAAGTTATATTTATTCTTATGATATAATTTCTTATGGTTTAATTTTATTAAGAATTTGAATTTGTTTATTAATAATTATAGCAAGAGAAAATTTATTTAAAATAAATTATTATATTAATTTTTTTTTATTAAATATTATAATTTTATTAATTTTATTATTTTTAACTTTTAGAGTTATAAATTTATTTTTATTTTATTTATTTTTTGAATCTAGATTAATTCCTACTTTAATATTGATTGTAGGTTGAGGTTATCAACCTGAACGAATTCAGGCTGGAATATATTTAATATTTTATACTTTATTTGCTTCTTTACCTTTATTAATAGGTTTATTTTATTTATATAGTTATATTAATAGAATAATAATTTATTATTTAAAATTTTTAAATTTGAATTATATTATAATATATTTTTGTATAGTAATAGCTTTTTTAGTGAAAATACCTATATATTTTGTTCATTTATGACTTCCTAAGGCTCATGTGGAGGCCCCAGTTTCAGGCTCTATAATTTTAGCTGGTATTATATTAAAATTGGGGGGTTATGGTTTATTACGTATTTTAATTTTTTTACAAGAGGTTAATTTGAAAATAAATTATATATGAATAATTATTAGATTAGTAGGGGGTTTTTATATTAGATTAAAGTGTTTTTGTCAAGTTGATATTAAGTCTTTAATTGCATATTCATCAGTTTCTCATATAAGACTTGTAATTGGGGGGATTATAGTAATAAATCAATGAGGTTATTTTGGTTCTTATATTATAATAATTGGGCATGGATTATGTTCTTCTGGAATATTTTGTCTTGCTAATATTAATTATGAACGATTACATAGACGAAGATTATATATTAATAAAGGTATAATAAATTTTATACCTTCTTTAAGTTTATGGTGATTTTTACTTTTATCATCAAATATATCTGCACCTCCTTCAATAAATTTATTAGGTGAGATTAGTTTAATTAATAGCTTGGTTAGATGATCTTTTTTATCAATAATTATATTAATATTAGTTTCTTTTTTTAGTGCTGGTTATAGTTTATATTTATATTCTTATACTCAGCATGGGAATTTTTATCAAGGATTATATAGATTTTATAGTGGAGTATCTCGTGAATATTTATTATTAATATTACATTGATTACCTTTAAATATATTAATTTTAAAAATTGATTATTTAATAATTAATTAATTTAAATAATTTAATAAAAATATTGATTTGTGGAGTCAAAAATATGAATAATTCATTTTAAATTATTAATAAAAATATTTGTTTATTTATATTTATATTTCTATTTTTTTTTAGAATAATAAATTTTTTTTTTATAATTTATTTTATTATAATAAATTTAACTATTTTTTTTGAGTGGGAATTAATTTCTTTTAATTCAGTTAGAGTTGTTATATCTATTTTAATTGATTGAATATCTTTATTATTTATGATGTTTGTTTTAATAATTTCTTCTGTTGTAATTTATTATAGAAAAAGATATATAAGATCAGAATTAAATTTATTTCGTTTTATTATTTTAGTTATGTTATTTGTTTTTTCTATAGTTTTATTGATTATTAGTCCTAATATTATTAGAATTTTGTTAGGTTGAGATGGTTTAGGTTTAGTTTCTTATTGTTTAGTGATTTATTATCAAAATATTAAATCATATAATGCAGGGATATTAACTGCTTTATCTAATCGGATTGGGGATGTTTTAATTTTAATAGTTATTTCATGAATATTAAATTATGGGAGATGAAATTATATTTTTTATATGAATTTTATAAAAAATGATTTAATTATAATAATAATTAGAATTATAATTATTTTAGCTGCCATAACTAAGAGAGCTCAGATTCCTTTTAGTTCTTGATTACCTGCTGCTATAGCAGCTCCTACTCCAGTTTCAGCTTTAGTTCATTCTTCTACTTTAGTAACTGCAGGAGTTTATTTATTAATTCGTTTTAATTTATTAATTTTGAATACTTTTTTTATTAAAATTTTATTATTATTAGGTATATTAACGATATTTATAGCTGGTATTTCTGCTAATTATGAGTTTGATTTAAAAAAAATTATTGCTCTTTCTACTTTAAGTCAGTTAGGTTTAATAATAAGAATTTTAAGAATGGGTTTTCCTGATTTAGCTTTTTTTCATTTATTAACTCATGCTATATTTAAGGCTTTATTATTTATATGTGCTGGGGTTATTATTCATATAATAAATAATATTCAAGATATTCGTTTTATAGGAGGGATTAGAATATTTTTACCTATAACTTGTTTATGTTTAAATATTTCAAATATAGCCTTATGTGGATTTCCTTTTTTAGCTGGATTTTATTCTAAGGATATAATTTTAGAAATAGTTAGATTTAGAAATTTAAATATATTTGTATTTTTTTTTTATTATATTTCTACAGGTTTAACTATATATTATACTTTACGTTTATTATTTTATATATTAATTATAGATTTTAATTTATTAAGAATTTATAATTTATATGATGAAGATTATATTATAATAAAAAGAATAATTGTTTTATTATTTATAAGATTAATTAGAGGTAGATTTTTGATGTGAATAATTTTTTATTATCCTTATATGATTTATTTGCCTTTTAATTTAAAAATGATAGTAATTTATGTTAGAATTTTAGGGGGTTTATTAGGATTTTTAGTAAGTAATATAGGAGTTTATAGTTTAAATAAATTTATTTCTAGATACAATTTAAGAAATTTTTTATGTTTAATATGATTTATACCTAGATTATCTACTTATGGTTTAAATTATTATTTTTTAAATTTTGGTTATAATTTATTAAAAATTATTGATATAGGTTGATTTGAAATATATAGAGGCCAAGGAATTATTTATATTATTAAAAATTATTCTATTTTTTATAATATTTTTCAGATAAATAATTTAAAGATTTATTTATTTAGATTTATTATCTGAATAATGATAATTATTATATTTATATTATTTTTTAGTTTTTATTTAAATAGCTTATATTAGTAGAGTATAATATTGAAGATATTAAGGAGATTATTTAATCTTTAAATATTAAAAATTATTTATAAAAAAATAATTTTTTTATTTTTACAATGAAAATGTAATGTTTTATTTAAACTATATAAATATAATTAAGAAATATTAATGGAATTTAACCACTAAAAATTAAGTTAGCAGCTTAATTTTAAATAATTATATATTTCTTTAATTGGAATAAAAAATTCAATTTTATCATTAACAGTGATATACCTCTAATTTGGTTTCAATTAATTATTTATATTAAATAAGGAGTTATATACTCTTATTTTTAAGTCGAAATTAAATGCAATTATTTGCTTCTTATTTAAGATAAATTGATTTATCAATATTTTTTAAATGCAAATTAAATGTTTTAATTAAACTATAATCCTTAATTAGTTCAATTTAATATATTTTGATTTCATTCATGATATAAACCTAATAAAAGAATAACAATAAAAAAGAATCTAGTTTTTATTAAGATTAAAATATTTACTAATTTGAATGTTAAAATAATTGGGAAAATTAATGCAATTTCTACATCAAAAATAAGAAAAATTACTGTAATTAAAAAAAAATGTAAAGAGAATGGAATTCGTGCTGAAGATTTTGGGTCAAATCCACATTCGAATGGGGAACACTTTTCTCGGTCTATAAATGATTTTTTTGATAAAATAATTGCTAAAAATATTATAATATTAGAAATAATAAAAATTAAAATTAAGATATTTATTATTAAAATAATTATTTATATTAAATAATGATTAAACTTTTTGATTGGAAATCAAATATACTAAATATATTATATAAATAATTAATTAATTTCCTCATCAATAAATAGAAATATAAAGGAATAATCATACAACATCAACAAAATGTCAATATCAAGCTGCTGCTTCAAACCCAAAATGATGATTTCTTGAAAAATGTTTGTTAATTTGTCGAATAAAGCATACAAATAAAAAAATAGTTCCAATAATAACATGAAGACCATGGAATCCTGTAGCTATGAAAAATGTGGATCCATAAATACTATCAGCAATTGAAAATGATGCTTCTAGATATTCATATCCTTGTAAAATAGTGAAATAAATTCCTAATAAAATTGTTAAAAATAAACTTTGAATAGATTGAGTATAGTTATTTTCTATTAATGAGTGATGTGATCAGGTAACTGTTACCCCTGATCTAATTAAAATAATTGTATTTAATAATGGAATTTGAAATGGATTAAATGGAACAATTCCTATAGGGGGTCAAATAGCTCCAATTTCAATATTAGGAGATAATCTTCTATGAAAAAAAGCTCAAAAAAAAGAAATAAAAAAAAAAATTTCAGATACAATAAATAAAATTATACCTCATCGAAGTCCTTTTGTAACTAAAATTGTATGTTTACCTTGATATGTCCCTTCTCGACAAATATCTCGTCATCATTGAAATATAGTTAAAATAGTAATAATATATCCTAAAATTAGTAAATTTATATTAAAATTATGAAATCATTTAGTTAGTCCAGTAACTAATGTTAATACGCCAATTGCTCCTGTTAAAGGTCATGGTCTATAATCTACTAGATGATATGGGTGAAAATTAATATTTTTCATTTATAATAAATTAATTAACTTCTCTAGAATATAATGTTCTTAAAATAGTGATTACATAAGATTGGATTACTGCTACTGCAGATTCTAAAATTAATAATAGAATTTGAATTAAGATTAATATTAAAATAAAAATGTATGATAATCTGGATCCTGTTCTTCTTAATAAAGTTATTAATAAATGACCTGCAATTATATTAGCAGTTAATCGAACTGCTAAAGTTCCTGGGCGAATAATATTTCTAATTGTTTCAATTAATACTATAAATGGTATTAATACTGATGGAGTTCCTTGAGGGATTATATGGATAAATATATGTTGATAATTATTAATTCATCCATATAATATAAATCTTAATCATAGAGGTAATGAAATTGATAAAGTTAATGTTAAATGACTTGTTCTAGTAAAAATATAAGGAAATAATCCTAAAAAATTATTAAATAATACAAATGAGAATAATGAAATAAAAATTAATGTTGAACCATTAAAATAATTATTTTTTAATAAAATTTTAAATTCATTGTGTAATTTATTTAAGATAAAATTTCAAATTATAAAATGTCGATTTGGGATTAATCAATATATATATGGTAAAAATATCAATCCTAAAAAAGTTCTTATTCAATTAATAGATAGATTAAATAAATTAGTTGAAGGATCAAAAATAGAAAATAAGTTTCTTATCATTTTCAAAAAAAATTATTTTTTAAAATAAATTTATTGTTATGATTATTTTTATATAAATTTGAATAAATATAATAATTTATAATATTAAATATAATATAAATACAAATAAAAAAAAAAAGAGATAAAATTCAATTAATAGGTATTATTTGTGGGATAAAAGAATATTACTATAGTAATAATTTAAATTTGACATGTTTATGTTATATTATTTAACTAATTCTTTATTTATTTCATTAGAAGTAATTGCTAATTTACTATAAAATGGTTTAAGAGACCAGTACTTGCTTTCAGTCATCTAATGATGAATAATTATTAATTCAATTAATAAAATTTTTAATTGAAATTCTTTCAATAACAATAGGTATAAATCTGTGGTTAGCTCCGCAAATTTCAGAACATTGTCCATAATAAATTCCAGGTCGATTAATATAAAAATTTGTTTGATTTAATCGACCTGGGTTAGCATCTACTTTTACTCCTAAAGATGGAATTGTTCATGAATGAATTACATCAGTAGCAGTTACTATAATTCGAATTTGATTATTTATTGGTAAAATAATTCGATTATCAACATCTAATAAACGAAAATTATTAGAATTTAATTCATTAGAGGGGATTATATAAGAGTCAAAATTAACTTCATGAAAATCTGAATATTCATATCTTCAATATCATTGATGGCCAATTGATTTTAAAGTAATTAAGGGATTATTAAGTTCATCTAATAGATAAAGTAATCGTAGAGATGGTAATGCAATAAAAATTAAAGTAATAGCTGGTAAGATAGTTCAAATTAATTCAATTATTTGCCCTTCTAATAAAAATCGATTAATATATTTATTAAAAAATAAATTAATTATTAAATAACCTACTAAAATAGTAATTATAATTAAAATAATTAAAGTATGATCATGAAAAAAGATAATTTGTTCTATTAAAGGAGATACTCCATTTTGTAAATTAAAATTAGATCAGGTTGCCATTTCTAAAAAAAGGATAAATCCTTTATAAATGGGGTTTAAATCCATTACATATAATCTGCCATATTAGAAATTTCTTAAAATTGGAAGTTCATTATATGAATGTTCTGCAGGAGGAAGATTTTGATATCATTCAATTGAAGATGATATATTTAAAGAAAATAGTGCAATACGTTGGTAAATTATTGATTCTCAGATAATAATTAAAATTATTATAATGGCTAAAAGAGAAATATAAGATCCTAAAGATGAAATTAAGTTTCAAGAAATATAAGAATCAGGGTAATCTGAGTATCGTCGAGGCATCCCTGCTAATCCTAAAAAATGTTGAGGGAAAAATGTTAAATTTACTCCAAAAAATATAATAAAAAATTGAATTTTTAATAAATATGGGTTTAAAGATAAACCTGTAAATAGAGGGTATCAATGAATAAATCCTCCTATAATTGCAAATACTGCTCCTATAGATAATACATAATGAAAATGAGCTACTACATAATATGTATCATGTAATGTAATATCAATTGAAGAATTAGCTAAAATTACTCCTGTTAATCCTCCTACAGTAAATAAAAAAACAAACCCTAATCTTCATAAAATTGAAGGTCTATAATTAATTTGAGTTCCATGTAAAGTAGCTAATCATCTGAAAATTTTAATTCCAGTAGGAACTGCAATAATTATTGTTGCTGAAGTGAAATAAGCTCGAGTATCAATATCTATTCCAATTGTAAATATATGATGAGCTCATACAATAAACCCTAATAATCCAATAGCTATTATAGCATAAATTATCCCTAAACATCCAAAGGTTTCTTTTTTATTTCTTTCTTGTGAAATAATATGAGAAATTATTCCGAATCCTGGTAAAATAAGAATATATACTTCAGGATGCCCAAAAAATCAAAATAAATGTTGATATAAAATTGGATCCCCTCCTCCTGCAGGATCAAAAAATGATGTATTTAAATTTCGATCAGTTAATAATATAGTAATTGCACCTGCTAATACGGGTAAAGATAATAATAATAAAAATGCTGTAATTCCCACTGCTCAAACAAATAATGGTATTTGATCAAATGATATACTATTAATTCGTATATTAATAATTGTAGTAATAAAATTAATAGCTCCTAAGATAGATGAAATCCCAGCTAAATGAAGGGAAAAAATAGCTAAATCAACAGATCTTCCTCTGTGAGCAATATTAGAGGATAAGGGGGGGTAAACTGTTCATCCAGTACCAGCACCATTTTCTACAACACTTCTAGAAATTAATAAAGTTAATGAGGGGGGGAGAAGTCAAAAACTTATATTATTTATTCGTGGGAAAGCTATGTCAGGTGCCCCTAATATTAAAGGTACTAATCAATTTCCAAATCCTCCAATTATAATAGGTATTACTATGAAAAAAATTATAATAAATGCATGAGCTGTTACAATTGTATTATAAATTTGATCATCACCAATTAATGATCCTGGGTTTCCTAATTCTGCTCGAATTATTAATCTTAGAGAGGTTCCTACTATTCCTGCCCAAATTCCAAAAATAAAATATAATGTACCAATATCTTTATGATTTGTAGAATAAAGTCATTTTCGCTTAATAAAATGGCTGAGGTAAAAAGCGATAAATTGTAAATTTATTTACGAGAATATATTCTCTTTTATTAAAGCCTTGTATTCAATAATGATATAAAATTGCAAATTTTAAGGGGTAATACAATTACTAAGGCTTAAAGAATATTTCTTTATAAATAATTTTGAAGATTATCAGTTTAATTAACTTAAAACCTTTATATGAATAAAAAAGTTCTAAAAATTATTCCTATAATAGAAATTAATGAAATTAAGTTAATTAAGTTTATTATATTATTTTTTAATTGAATTTTAAATCATTTTATTTTAAAATAATTAAATAAGAATGATGAATATATAATTCGGATATAAAAATAAATAGTAATTAATCTTCTTATAATTATAATTAATGTTAGTAAGTAAAACTTATTAACTATTAAAAAATTAATAATAATTCATTTAGGTAAAAATCCAATAAATGGAGGTAATCCTCCCAATGATAAAAAATTAATTAAAAAATTTAACTTAATTATAAAATTTATATTATTAATAAATAATTGATTGATAAAAAATACATTTATAATATAAAATAAAAAAAATATAATTCTAATTAAAAGTGAATAGCAAATAAAATAAAATAATCATAAATTATTTCTAATTATAATTGAAAAAATTATTCAACCTAAATTGTTAATTGAAGAAAATGCTATTATTTTTCGTAATGATGTTTGATTAATCCCTCCAATAGCTCCAATTATTACATTTAAAATAATAATAAAATATAAAAAATTCATATTATAATAATATGAAAGTAAAATTATGGGGGAAATTTTTTGTCAAGTTATTAAAATAAAATTATTAAATCATGATAATCCTTCAGAAATATTAGGGAATCAAAAATGGAAGGGGGTAGCTCCTATTTTTATTAATAAAGAAGAATTAATCATAATTGAGATAAAATTGTTCAATTCAAAATTTTTTATTAGGGTTATTTTAATTAAAATTGAAAATAAAAAATTTATTGATGCGATAGATTGGGTTAAAAAATATTTTAATGCAGCTTCAGAGGATAATAAATTATTAGAATTTGAGATTAGGGGGATAAATCTTAATAAATTGATTTCTAACCCAATTCAACAACCAAACCAAGAATTAGCAGAAATTGAAATTATAGTTCTAAAAACTAAAATAAATAAAAAAAATATTTTATTAGAATTAAATACAAAATAAATATAAAATAATTACTTTAAGTAATGTAAAAAACTATTAATTTTATATTATGTATATACAATATTGTATAAATAATTATATTTTAGTGTAAGATGCACAATAATTTTTGATATTATTAGATATAGTTTAATTCTATAAAATATAATAAAGGTAGAAATTCTACTTAATTTATCCTATCAGAATAATCCTTTAATCAGGCACTTTATTTTTAAAAAAAAGGGAATCCTTTATATTTGAGGTATGAGCCCAAAAGCTTAATTTTAGCTTATTTTTAA